AAAACTTTCTTTACATGTCCCTTTTTGTAATCTACATGCAAGAGATTTAATTGAAATTTTAGCTTTTGGTTAAATTTCACTCTTTTTTTACGTTTTCGTTGTTAGAGAAATGTCATCAAATTATTTTGGGGGTTGTAAGATAGCGGGGGTTTCATTTGGAGGTTAAAAACGGGCCGTTCAAAAGGTTCCATTTTTTAGGCACTTTTTCTTATTTTTTTCACTCAATTAAAATTTAATAAAATATCTATTAATTATCTATTTATTGATAAAATATAATATTAACAATAATATAATAGCTAATATATTAATATATAAATAATATATATATATATATACAAATATAAATTAATAATTAAAAGGTCTATAAATTAATACAAACCTATAAATATACAATTTTCTAATATAATTAATAAATACATATTAGGAAAAATATAATTTATAATTAATGCTAATCTGATTATTAATTGCTTTATTATTTAGTAAACTATAATAATTTAATATATAACTCTTATATATTCTGAAATATTATATATATATTATAATATTAAAATCTTATTAATATATAATCATTATTAATCTATTTAAATATAGCTTTATAGAATAAATTAATAATTAGCTATTAAATTTTAAAATATTTATTAATATATAATAAATATATTATTTATAAAAAAAAAAAAAAACCTATGTGAATACAATTATTATACTTTTTATAGATTCAGATCTTTAATAATTATCAATTAAACTATCATTTAATTAACTATTCTATAATTTTTATATTTAATAAACAATTACAACTTAATTTTTATATAATTATCTAAAATATTGAATTTTATTTAAAATAAAAATATAGAATTTTTCATTATAAAATAATACGTAGATTGGGCGTGAGCCGATGACCAGAAAGTTTTATGTTTAATAAGGAAAGTCAAATATAATTTTAGTATTTATCTCAAGGGAATTCATTTAACTGAAAGTTGGCGGATCATGGGGGTTTTCTGTCATTTTTACGGGGCAGTTGGTTCTATGGGGGTAGAACTTAATTGCTTGAATTTTCCAGTGATTTTTTATTATTATAGGGGGGAGTATTCGAATTTTTAGTAGATTATGGTGGTTCAGGTGAACAAAAAGTTTTATTTTGGCTTGGGGTTTAATTGTATAATTTATATATATGTGATTCATTGAAAAATTAGAAGTTAGAGAGTTCTATTTGTCAGCAGTATTGAATATTAAGTATCAAAGTAATTTGGACTTAGAAATTTATTATAATACAAACTAAATTTGTGCCAGCAGTTGCGGTTACACAAATTGTGTAGGTTAAACTTATTTAATTTAGTTAAATTTGTAACATTCTAGATTATTATTAAACTTTTTAAGTGAAATTTAAAGTTTGGTATAAATTATTGAAGTGTTTTTGAGGCTAGTAAATTTCAGTATAAACTAGGATTAGATACCCTATTATTAGAAGATTGATTTTTTAGTTAAAATTACTAATAGCTATAGTCTTTAAAATTAAAAAATTTGGCGGTATTCTAATCTATTCAGAGGAACCTGTTTTTTGATTGATAATCCACGATAAGTTTTACTTTAAATATAAATTTGTATATCGTCGTAGCTTGAATATTCTAGGAGGGTTAAAATGTTCAATTGGTAGGATAATAAGAGAATTCAGATCAAGGTGCAGTTGATTTTAAAGTTAAAATGGGTTACATTGTAAATATAGTTGGTTTTTGAACTTGGAAAGTCTAAATAAATTGGATTTGAAAGTAATTTTATACATTTATTTAAAATGACTATGCTCTAGAATATGCACATATTGCCCGTCGCTTTCATTTAAAATGAAATAAGTCGTAACAAAGTAGACTTATTGGAAAATGAGTCTGGAATTCAACTTAGAGCTTGTTATAAGTATTTTATTTACACTAAAATGATAGCTGTTAAAGTCAGTTTGGGTTGAACTTATTAATTTAATTGATTTTTTAGATATTTTGTTTTAATTGAAATAGCAAGGATTTTATTATTGTAAAAGAACCAATTAGTTTTATTTATAGTTAAAAGTATAGTGATAGAACATTTGAAAGTTAAAATAAGAAGGTTTTATTTCCCGTACCTTGGGTGTCAGGGTTTACTAAAAAAAGTTATCTATATAAGTTTCTCGAATTATAAAGAGCTATTAAAATATCAGAATTATTGTAGAATAAATACCATTAATATTTTAATAGAAGTGAAACGTTATTCGTTTTATAATATATCTAGTTGCCTGGGAAATAAATTTAATTTACTATTTATGGTCATTTGAATTAATTTTTATTTGAATGAGAGAGGATGGGAATAGCTTAAGGGATGAGCTTTAGGCTAAAATTTTATAATGATACATAATTTAAATAGAAAATAGGATTAGAATTTTCCGCTTTTAATTAATATGTTGTAATTAACTGTTTTGTTTTAATTATTTGTATTTCATTTAAATTTTTTACTAGGTAAAGTTCTTTAATTTAAAAGGATTAGTTATAATGTTAAAATTAGTAAATTTGCATGTATATCAAAGGGTAAGGAAAAGGTTAAGGTAAGGAACTCGGCAAATCAATTTCCCACCTGTTTAATAAAAACATGTCTTTTTGTTAATAATTTAAGGTCTAGCCTGCTCCATGACTAAGTTAAATAGCCGCAGTATTTTGACTGTGCAAAGGTAGCATAATCATTAGTTTTTTAATTGGAAGCTGGAATGAAGGGCTGGATGAGGAAGTGACTGTCTCACTTTAATTTCATTGAATTTTATTTTTAAGTTAAAAAGCTTAAATTTAATAAAAAGACGAGAAGACCCTATAGAGTTTAATAAATACAGGTTTTAACTATGAAAGGTTTAATTGGAGTTAATACTTGATTTATTTGGTTGGGGTGACATAAGAATTTGCTAAACTTCTTTTTATTATGACATTGATTTATGGGCGTTTGATCCTGAGTTTTGGATTATAAGAACAAATTACCTTAGGGATAACAGCGTAATCTTTTTGGAGAGCTCAAATCAATAAAAGGGATTGCGACCTCGATGTTGGATTAAAGTTAAATTCGGGTGCAGAAGCTTGAATTTTGAGTCTGTTCGACTCTTAAAACTTTACATGATCTGAGTTTAAACCGGCGTGAGCCAGGTTGGTTTCTATCTTTTATAGTTAAAATATTTTAGTACGAAAGGACCAAATATTTGAATGATAATTTTTATGTTTGAATATAATTGTTATTTTGGCAGAATAGTGCAATAAATTTAGAATTTATATAAGTAATTGTATTACAAGTAACAATTTATTTATTTGATTTAGTTTTATTATTTGCTTCTTTACTGGTTTTAGTAGTGTGTGTATTAGTGGGGGTAGCTTTTTTAACTTTACTTGAGCGTAAGGTTTTAGGGTACATTCAGATTCGTAAGGGTCCTAACAAGGTCGGGTTTATAGGGCTTTTGCAGCCTTTTAGAGATGCAATTAAGCTATTCTCTAAGGAGCAGACTTTCCCGTTAATATCTAATTTAAATATTTACTATTTTTCTCCTATGATTAATTTATTTATTAGACTTTTACTATGAATGGCTATACCCTTTATTACTATGATGATAAGGTTTAATTTATCAATTTTGTTTTTTCTTAGAATTTCTAGTGTTTCTGTTTACACAATTATGCTAGCTGGATGGTCTTCAAATTCTAGTTATTCTTTATTAGGGGGTTTACGCTCAGTTGCTCAGGTAATTTCCTATGAAGTTAGATTAGCATTAATTCTTATATCATTTATTTTTTTGGTATTAAGAATGAATTTGATTGATTTTATAATGGTTCAGAAATATACTTGACTTTTTTTTTTAATAATACCTTTAGCTTTAATATGAGTAATCTCAGGATTAGCTGAAACTAACCGCACTCCTTTTGATTTTGCAGAGGGGGAGTCTGAGTTAGTGTCTGGTTTTAATATTGAATATAGAAGTGGGGGATTTGCCTTGATTTTTCTAGCAGAATACAGGAGTATTTTGTTCATAAGAATAATTTGTGTATTATTATTTCTTGGGGGGGATATTTATTCTTTTATGTTTTTCTTTAAGTTAACTTTTGTGTCATTTTTATGGGTTTGAGTACGAGGGACTTTGCCTCGTTTTCGTTATGATAAGCTTATATATTTAGCTTGAAAGAGGCTTCTTCCCAGCTCTTTACATTATTTGTTATTTTTTTTTTGTTTAAAGATGTTAATTTTCATCTTTTTATTATAGTTAATAAAATTTAGTATAAACTAATAGAGAATTAGCATCTCTTTATTATACTTTCAAAATATATACTTTTACAAGTTCATTAGTTATTGGTAAATTAGGCTGTCTCATAACTTGAACGTAATAGGATTAACTATATAGTAAAGGAAGTAAGCAATTGTGAGTATTTGGCCTGTTAAAATATATGGGTCTTCTACTGGGCGGGCCCCAATTCATGTAAGCAGAATTACTGTGGTTACTATTATTCAAAACAATAGTTTATTTATAGGGTAGAATTGGCTCCTTATGAAGTTTTTTTTGTTAGTGAATGGTAAGGAAAATAAGATTGCAATTCTTATTACTAAGGCAATTACACCACCTAGCTTGTTAGGAATTGACCGTAAGATAGCGTAAGCAAATAGGAAATATCATTCAGGCTGAATATGGACAGGTGTAACAAGAGGATTAGCAGGAGTAAAATTATCAGGGTCCCCTAGCAGGTAAGGGTTTGAAAGTGAAAGAATAATAAGGAGAGTCAGTATAATAATGAATCCAAGTAAGTCTTTTAATGTGAAGTATGGGTGGAAGGGGATTTTGTCTATGTTTCTATTTGTGCCTAAAGGGTTATTGGACCCTGTTTGGTGAAGAAATAGGAAATGCACTATTACTAAAGCAGTAACAATGAAGGGGAATAAAAAATGAAAGGTAAAGAATCGAGTCAGAGTGGCGTTATCAACTGCAAATCCCCCTCAAATTCATTGGACAATGGAAGTCCCAAGATACGGGATAGCTGAAACCAGGTTAGTAATAACAGTGGCCCCTCAGAATGATATTTGCCCTCAAGGGAGAACATACCCTAGAAAGGCGGTTGCTATGACTAGGAATAGAATAATAACACCTACTATTCAAGTGTGAATTAGGTTATATGAACTATAATAGATTCCCCGACCAATGTGGGCGTAAATATTAATAAAGAAGAAAGAAGCACCATTTGCGTGTAATGTTCGTATCAATCATCCGAAATTAACATCCCGGCAGATGTGAACAACACTGTTAAATGCTAAGTCAATGTTAGGGCAATAGTGTATAGCAAGAAAGATGCCAGTAATGATTTGCACTATTAAGCAAAGTCCTAGTAAAGAGCCAAAGTTTCATAGGAGTCTGATGTTTGAGGGAGCTGGCAAGTCAATAAGAGCATTGTTGATAATTTTAATTGCCGGAGAGTCCTTTCGTAGGGGTATTTTCATTAGTTTTTTGACCGTAAAGGCCCGAATTTAGTATTAACGATTTTCACTACAGCGATTAATGTAATGAAAAGGTAGATGATTATAAATGTTAGAACAATATTTATTGGGACGTAGGTGTATTTAATTATAGAGATATTTAGTAGATTTTTATTGAAATTAATTATATCATTGTTAATTATAGGGTCTAGGTCTATATAAAGGAGCGAGGAGGTGGTTAATAGTGAGATAATTATTAATATTAGGAACGAGAGATTTGCACTAAAACTGAATTTTTCATTTGAGGCAATTCTTGTTATATAAATAAATAGGATTAGTATTCCTCCAATTATAATGAGAAATAAAATATAAGAGAATCAGAAATTAAAACATATTTTTCCAGTCATTATTCTAATAATGGAAGTTTGGATGATGAGGGTTAACCCTAGGGATAATGGGTGAGAGAGAAATATAAATAAAATAGAGAATGATAGGTTTAGGATAATAAATAAAATTTCAGGGAGTAGTTTATTTAAAATATTAATTTTGGAGATTAAAGATAGGGGTTTCTCTCTGCCTGATGTTTTAAAAGTTGGACTTATATTTGGTTTACAAGACCAATATTTTATTTAAATTATTAAAACTAATGACAATATACACGTATTCAGCGTTGATAATATTTTTCTGTGGCTTTGTAATGTTTAGACTAATACGAAAACACCTACTTTTAATTTTATTGAGCATCGAATTTATAGTCTTAGCTTTGTATTTAAATATATTTTCTTACTTAAGTTTATTAGGAAATGATTATTTTTTTTCTATGATTTTTCTAACGTTTAGGGTGTGTGAGGGTAGCCTGGGGTTATCAGTGCTTGTATCTATAATTCGTTCTCATGGGAATGATTATTTTCAAGGATTCAATTTGTTATGATAAAGTTTATATTTGTTTTGTTTATAATGGCACCTTTAGGATTTTTAAACTATTTTTGGTTAATACAATTTTCTATAATTTTTGTTTCTTTTATGTTTATGTTGAATTTTAGTTTTAATTATATATATATATATCTTTCTTATTGTTTTGGCGTTGACTTAGTTTCTTATCTAATGATTTTGCTAAGCTTTTGGATTTGTTCTTTAATGTTAATGGCGAGGGGAAAAATTTATTTGACTCGATTTTGAAGTCAAATATTAACTTTTGTTTTGCTTGTATTAATGGTTTCTTTATTGATAGCTTTCGGGGCTATAAATTTATTTATGTTTTATATTTTTTTTGAGGTTAGATTAATCCCTACTTTAATGTTGATCTTAGGGTGGGGGTACCAGCCTGAGCGATTACAGGCAGGGATTTATTTGCTGTTTTATACTATATTGGCTTCTTTACCTATGATGATATGTATCTTTTTTTATTATACGAAATATGGGACCTTAGAGTTTTTTAGCTTAGACCAGGAGTTATATGAGGTTTTACTATATTTATGTATAAATATAGTTTTTTACGTTAAGGTGCCTTTATTTTTTGTTCATTTATGGTTACCTAAGGCCCACGTGGAGGCCCCTGTGTCAGGTTCAATGATTTTAGCTGGGATTATACTCAAGCTGGGCGGGTACGGACTGATACGTATAATAGTGGTGTTTCTGAGTATTGGTTTACAGATTAATTGGTTTTTCATTGGTTTAAGAATAATTGGAGGTTTTATTGTATCCTTGGTTTGTTTACGCCAAAGAGATATAAAGTCATTGATTGCTTATTCTTCTGTGGCTCATATAGGGATGGCCGTCAGAGGAATTTTAACAATGAGTTATTGAGGGATAAGAGGGGCTTTAATGATAATGATTGCCCACGGGCTGTGCTCATCCGGGCTTTTCTGTTTAGCCAATTTGAATTATGAACGAGTTGGGAGGCGTAGTTTATATATTAATAAGGGCTTGATTAATATTATACCTAGACTTTCTTTATGGTGATTTTTATTTGTTTCTTCTAATATGGCAGCCCCTCCTTCTTTAAATTTGATAGGGGAAATTATATTAATTAATAGAATTTTGAGTTACGAATCGTTAAATATAGTTGTTTTAATAATGTTATCTTTTATAGGGGCCGCGTATTCTTTGTATTTATATGCTTATAGTCAGCATGGGAAGGTTTATATAGGGTTGATAGCCTTTCATATAAGGAGGCCCCGAGAGTACTTACTTTTACTGTTACATTGATTGCCATTGAATGTTTTAATTTTAAAGGGGGAGTTGATATGTTTATGATTATATCTAAATAGTTTAATTAAAATATTGATTTGTGGAGTCAATGATGTGTAATTGCACTTTAGGTAATTAAAAATATTTGTCTATGTTATTTTAGTTTATTTTTGTTATTGAGTTTACTATTGTTTTCAATTAGAATTTGGCTTATGGCTTTAGATTTAACTTTTTTTATTGAGTATGAAGTTTTAGCATTAAATTCAAGCCCTGTTTCTATAACAATTTTGATTGATTGGATGTCGACTTTGTTTATGAGTTTTGTATTGTTTATTTCTTCAATAGTAATTCTCTATAGAGATGAGTATATACACGGGGATTTAAACATTAATCGTTTTATTTTATTAGTAGTTATATTTGTCTTATCAATAATGCTGCTTATTATCAGACCTAACCTAATCTCTATTCTTTTAGGTTGGGACGGGCTTGGCCTTGTATCTTATTGCCTAGTAATTTATTATCAAAATGTTAAGTCATTTAATGCTGGTATAATTACTGCTTTAACTAATCGAGTTGGGGACGTGGCCTTATTAATGAGAATCGCTTGGATGTTGAATTACGGGAGATGGAATTATGTTTTTTTCTTAGAGGAAATAAAGGAAGACGGCCATATAATATTAATTAGAATATTAGTAGTTTTAGCTGCTATAACTAAAAGAGCCCAAATTCCGTTTTCTTCTTGGTTGCCTGCGGCTATGGCAGCCCCCACCCCAGTTTCTTCATTAGTTCATTCTTCTACGTTAGTGACTGCTGGGGTTTATTTGTTAATTCGTTTTAGTTATTCTTTAAATGATGATATACTGATATTATTATTGTTTATTTCAAGTATAACAATATTTATATCAGGCTTAGGGGCAAATTTTGAATTTGACTTGAAGAAAATTATTGCTTTATCTACTTTGAGGCAATTAGGGCTGATGATGGTAATTCTTTCTTTGGGTGAATATAAGTTAGCATTTTTCCATTTATTAACACATGCTTTATTTAAGGCCTTATTGTTTATGTGTGCAGGGAATGTTATTCATTCTATATCAAATTGTCAGGATATTCGTTACATGGGAAGATTGACTTTAGCTATACCATTGACTTGTACATTTATAAATATTTGTAATTTATCTTTATGCGGGATCCCGTTTCTTTCTGGTTTCTATTCAAAGGATTTGATAGCTGAAGTTATATCAATGGGTTATATAGGGCTTTATACTTATATGATTTTTTATATTTCAATTGGGTTGACAGTGAGTTATAGATTTCGCTTAGTTTATTATTTATTTGTAGGGGAATTGAATTTTACTTCACTAGTCAACTTGAGGGATTCAGGTAAGACAATGTTGAGCGGGATAAGAGGGCTAATTTTCTTAGTTGTTACTATAGGAAGAGCCCTGTCTTGACTTATATTCGATTCATTGTATGTAATTGTTTTACCTAAAATAATGAAACTTTTGACTTTAGGTATAGTAATGGCTGGGGTATTCATTGGGTTTTTGATAGCAAAGTTTTCTTTAAGTTCACGCAATCTGTCTTTGTCAAATATTGGAGTTTCTTATTATTTAGGCGGCATGTGAAATATGCCTGTTTTATCGACTTTTGGGGTTAATTATATGCCGGTTGTGTTAGGTAACTTATATATAAATTCATTAGACCAAGGTTGAACAGAATTTTACGGGGCTCAAAATATTTATAAGCATTTAATTAAAAATTCAATGATTACACAGTTTATTTTAAGTAATAACATTAAGCTGTTTTTTATGTTAATAATTATTTTATTCATTTTTATTTTATTTTACTTAGATAGCTTATACTAGAGCGTGATATTGAAGATATCAAGGAAACTTCAAGTTTTTAAGTATTTATAAAAATTACTTAATTTTACATTGAAAATGTAATGTTTTGTTTAAACTATATAAATAGAAATATTAACGTAAAACGCTATGATTTAAGTTAGAAGCTTATTTTTGTATATTTCTTTAATTGGAAATTTCATTCAATTTTGTCATTAACAGTGACATACCTCTATTTGGTTTCAATTAATAAATAAGGATCATTCGATCATACTTTTAGGTCGAAACTAAATGCAATATTTGCTTCTTATTTAAGATAAATTGAGATTTCAATACTTTTTAAATGCAAATTAAATGTTATAATTAACTATTATCCTAGGAGGCCCACTCTAAGGCGCCTTGGTTTCATTCGTGAAGAAGGCCAGCAATAAGAATTATAATAAAAATTGTCAATACAATGAAGTAGTTTAATAGATTTCTGTACTTTAGACATATAATTAACGGGAAAAGCAGGGTAATTTCTACATCAAAAATAAGGAAAATTACTGCAATTAGAAAGAAGTGAAGACTGAAAGGTAAGCGGGCTGAGGATTTTGGGTCAAACCCACACTCAAAAGGTGATATTTTTTCACGGTCTGTATGAGTTTTCTTTGAAATTAGGTTAACAATAGTTAATATTAGTATCGTGATAGCTACAAGGGCGATTCCAATGATTAATAAGACTAGGATTATTTATACTAGTTTCCTAGATCTTTTGATTGGAAGTCAAATATAATAGTTATACTATATAAATATCTACCTCATCAGTAAATAGAAATATAAAGGAAAAGTCATACTACATCAACGAAGTGCCAGTATCAGGCTGCTGCTTCAAATCCAAAATGATGGGTTTGCGAAAAGTGATTATAATAATGCCGGATTAAGCAAGTGAATAAAAATGTTGTACCAATAATTACATGAATACCATGGAATCCAGTTGCTAAAAAGAAAGATGAGCCGTAAGCAGCGTCTGAGATTGTGAATGAAGATTCCAAGTATTCATATCCCTGAAGGATAGAAAAGTAAATCCCTAAGATTACAGTTAAAATTAGCCCTTGTATCGCTTGATGATAATTATTTTCTATTAGACCATGATGGGCCCAAGTCACAGTAAGCCCTGAGGAAAGAAGGATTAGAGTATTGAGTAATGGAATTTGAATAGGGTTAAATGTATGAATTCCCTTAGGCGGTCATATCATTCCAATTTCAATTGACGGAGAAAGGCTATTGTGAAAGAATCCCCAGAAAAATCTAATGAAGAAGAATACTTCAGATGTAATAAATAAGATTATCCCTCATCGAAGGCCAAGGGTTACTTTTATAGTATGTAAGCCTTGGAATGTCCCTTCTCGTGAGATATCACGTCACCACTGGTACATAATCATAATTATTGATAGGAAGCCAATATACAAAAGGTTAGGGGTGTAAAGGTGGAATCATTTAATAATACCGGACATTACAATTAATGCACTGAAAGAACCTAGGATTGGCCAAGGGCTGACATCTACAAGATGGAAAGGGTGATTTTTATGCATTAGTTCACTTCTCTAGAATATAAAGTCGAAAGAACAGCAAATACGTAAGATTGGATAATTGAAACAGCTGATTCAAGAAGAATAAGCAGTAATTGAACAATAATTAGAATATTGATTATTAAAATTGACAGAGAGGGCCCAGTGTTTCCTAATAGAGTTATTAGTAAGTGGCCGGCAATTATGTTGGCTGAAAGCCGAATAGCTAAGGTTCCTGGCCGAATGACATTTCTAATAGTTTCGATACATACTATAAATGGTATGAGAATAGGGGGGGTACCCTGAGGGACTAAATGAGCAAATATATGTATTGTATTATTAATTCAGCCGAATAGTATAAATGACAACCATAGCGGTAAAGCCAAACTTAAAGTTAATGCTATATGCCTAGTTCTAGTAAAAATATAAGGGTATAGACCTATAAAATTATTAATTAAAATAAATGAGAATAGTGATACAAAGATTAAGGTAGAGCCAGCGGAGGAGGGCCCAAGGAGTGTCTTAAATTCCTTATGAAGGGAAGATGTAATTTTAATTCAAATGAGGTTGGGCCGTGAAGGGACCAGCCAGTACATAGTGGGAATAACTATAAGACATAAAGTACTTCTAATTCAATTAGATGAAATGTTTCAATTGGAAGAAGGGTCAAATGAAGAAAATAAGTTTATAATCATTTTCAGTTTGTTTTAATTGTAGACCTTTTTAATCTGAGGGGCTTGTTGGGCCTATAGATAAATGAATAGAAGTTAAGGGAGTTGGCTAGCATGAAAATTGCAATGAAATAAATCATTAGGCTTAGTCAGTTTAATGGTGCTATTTGTGGAATCAAAAATTAATACTTAATATTTATTTTAGCTTGACAAGCTAATGTTATAAATTAACTAAATTTTTCATTAGAAGTAAGCGCTAGTTTACTATTAGAAGGTTTAAGAGACCAATGCTTGCTTTCAGCCATCTAATGAAAGCTCTATCATTTTAGAAATTCATTTAATGAAACAGTTGGGGGTTACTCTTTCAATAACAATAGGTATAAATCTATGATTTGCGCCACAAATTTCTGAACATTGGCCGTATAGAAGTCCTGCGCGATTCGAAAGGAAATTTGTCTGGTTTAGCCGCCCAGGGGTGGCGTCAATTTTGACTCCTAATGCAGGGACTGTTCATGAGTGAATCACATCAGCTGCTGTTACTAGTATACGGATTTGGGTCTTAAATGGCGCCACGACTCGATTGTCTACATCTAACAAACGAAAATTTCAAGGTTTTATTTCATTAATAGGGGTTATATATGAGTCGAATTCTAGCCTTTTAAAATCAGAGTATTCATAGGATCAGTATCACTGATGACCAATAGTTTTTACTGTTAATAGCGGGTTGTTTGTGTCATCTAAGATGTAGATTAATCGTAATGACGGTAATGCAATGAAAATTAAAGTAATAGCTGGTAGGACAGTCCAAATGATTTCAATTAGTTGACCTTCAAGTAGGAATCGGTGGATAAATTTATTAAAGAAAAGCCTGGATATTAATTGACCTACAAGGATTGTAATAATTACAAGTACTAGAAGTGTATGATCGTGGAAGAATGATAGCTGTTCCATTAAGGGTGAGGATCCATCCTGGAGTAACAGAGTTTTTCAGGTAGCTATTTCTATAAAAAGGCTAACCTTTATATTTGGGGTTTAAGTCCACTGCACTATTCTGCCATAATAGAAGCTAGAAGTTAGCATTGGGAGCTCTGAGTAACTGTGTTCTGCAGGAGGCATGGCCTGAAGTCATTCAATTGAGGTAGACATTCTTAAGGGGAGTAAACTTTTTCGTTTTATAGAGAAAGCCTCTCAGATAATGAAGATAAGGAATAATACTCCAATCAGGGAAATGATTGACCCAATAGAGGAGACGATGTTTCATAAAGTATAAGCATCTGGGTAGTCTGAATAACGCCGAGGTATCCCTCTTAGCCCAAGGAAATGCTGTGGGAAGAATGTTAAGTTTACACCAATGAATATAGCAAGGAATTGAATTTTGCACATATTTTCGTTTAAAGTTAAGCCGGTAAATAGTGGGAACCACTGTACAAAGCCGCCTATGATAGCAAATACAGCCCCTATAGATAAAACATAATGAAAGTGAGCTACAACATAGTAAGTGTCATGAAGTATAATGTCAATAGAAGAATTTGCTAGAACAACCCCTGTTAAACCTCCTACTGTGAACAAGAATACAAAGCCCAAAGCTCATAGTAATGATGGGGAAAAATTGATTTGAGTACCATGTAATGTGGCTAGTCAACTAAAGATTTTAATACCTGTGGGAACAGCAATAATCATTGTAGCTGAAGTGAAGTAAGCCCGGGTGTCAACATCCATTCCCACAGTAAACATATGATGAGCTCAAACTACAAATCCAAGGAGTCCGATTGCTATTATTGCATAGATTATTCCTAACCTCCCAAATGCTTCCTTTTTCCCACTTTCTTGTCTGATAATATGAGAAATCATACCAAACCCGGGTAGAATTAAAATGTAGACTTCTGGGTGTCCAAAGAACCAGAATAGATGTTGGTACAAGATTGGGTCACCCCCGCCGGCAGGGTCAAAGAATGAAGTATTTAGGTTTCGGTCAGTTAAAAGCATAGTGATAGCCCCTGCTAGTACAGGTAGGGAAAGTAATAGTAAAAGAGCAGTGATTACGACTGCTCAAACAAATAGAGGCATTCGGTCGAAAGTTATTCCCACAGGTCGTATGTTAATTACAGTAGTAATGAAATTAGCTGCCCCTAGAATAGATGAAATTCCGGCCAGGTGAAGGCTAAAGATGGCTAAATCTACAGAAGATCCTCCGTGTGCAATATTTGATGATAGTGGGGGGTACACTGTTCATCCAGTACCAGCACCGTTTTCAACTACACTTCTTATAATTAAAAGTGTTAATGAAGGAGGGAGAAGTCAAAATCTTATGTTATTCATACGGGGGAAAGCTATGTCAGGGGCTCCTAGTATAAGGGGTACAAGTCAATTTCCGAACCCTCCAATTATAATAGGCATAACTATAAAGAAAATTATAATGAAAGCATGCGCTGTTACGATAACGTTATAAATTTGATCATCTCCAATAAGAGATCCAGGGTTTCCTAGTTCTGATCGAATTAACAGGCTTAAGGATGTCCCTACTATACCAGCCCAAGCACCGAAGATCAGGTACAAGGTACCGATATCCTTATGGTTTGTTGAAAATAGTCACTTGTTCAGTAGAATGGCCGAGGTATAGGCAATAAATTGTAAATTTATCCACGAATTCGATTCTTCTACTAATGGCTTGATAGTCAAAGTCAATGATTTTAAATTGCAAGTTTAAAGGTAAGTAATTTTTCGAGCCTAAGGCTTAGAGCCCCTCTCCATTGACAGCTTTGAAGGCTGTTAGTTTGTATCTTAACTTAAATCCTTACAATAGGGAAAAGATAAGAGTACAACTGGCTAGGCTGGCAATAGCAAGAAGATTGAGTGAAAACCCTAGGAATTTGTTTATTTTAAAATTAATTTTCTTAGTTTCGTTGTGTCTAATTAAAAGAGCTGAGGTTATGATTCGGATATAAATAAATAGCATAATGAGTGTTGCAATGATTAGGATTAAGGCTAGTAAAGTGAAATTGTGAATGATTATTCAATTAATGGTTAATCACTTAGGCAAAAACCCTAGGAATGGGGGCAATCCCCCTAAAGACATAAAATTAGCTATTATAGAGAATTTTAGCATTTTGTGGGAATTAAGCATTCCTGGGATTTGCCTAATTAAGTTAATTTTACTGTAATTTAAGGCATAAGTGACATTAAGCGTGATAAAGATGTAGATCATTAAATAAATTAGTCAGACAGAAAAAGATGAAATTATAGCTGCGATTATTCAGGCAATGTGATTGATAGAGGAAAATGCTATAATTTTACGTAATCTGATTTGATTTAGGCTCATAAAGGTTCTTACTATCAAGGAAGTTAAAATAATAATAATAACAAAATTAGCTATAAGATGGTTATTTATAAGAAGAGCTATAGGGGCAATTTTCTGCCAAGTCAGTAGGATTGAGCAGTTAAATCAGTTTAATCCTTCTATAACTTCAGGGAATCAAAAGTGGAAGGGGGCTGCTCCCAATTTAGTTAATAATGCCGAATTTAATAATGTTGACAATGGGACATTTATTATGGGGGTAATAAATTCATTGACGATTATTATTAATGTGATCGATAATATTAATACTAGGGAGGCTAAGGTCTGGGTAATGAAGTATTTAAGTGACGCTTCAGAAGATAATATGTTTTTAGACGAATTTATTAGTGGGATAATTGATAGTAAGTTGATTTCTAGGCCGATTCATATGCCTAGCCAAGAAAATGAGGAGATGGCGATAAGGGTTCCTAGGATTATTGAGTTAAAGAAAAGGATTTTGTATAATTTTACTATTAAAAAGAGAAAGGTTAAGACTTTCATGGTTAGGGTATGAACCTAATAGCTTTATTAGCTTATCTTTTTATGCCTTAGTTTATGATGAGCAGGGATTTTTGGTATCTCAGGAGATAGTTTAATTCTATCAGGCATAGTAAAGGTAGGCTTCTACATAATTTATCCTATCAAGATAATCCTTGAATTTCGGGCACTTTACT